ACCCTCATTGATAATAGCTAAAAATCTTATCCGTATGCTATTATTTCAATTTCCTGAATGGTCCCAGGATTTTAAAAATTGGAATAAAGAAATGCATGTAAAATGCACCTATAATGGTGTTCAATTATCAGAAAAAGAATTTCCAAAAAACTGGTTAACAGATGGTATTCAAATAAAGATCTTATTTCCTTTTCGTCTGAAACCGTGGCACACATCTAGGTTACAATCCCCTAATAAAGATTCAATAAAAAATAATAAAGATTCAATAAAAAAGAAGCAAGGAAAAAGAAAAAAAAAAGATTTTTGTTTTTTAACAATTTTGGGAAGGGAAGCTGAACTGCCTTTTGGTTCTCCCCGAAAACCACCTTTGTTTTTTGAACCCATTTTAATATTAATAAAAAAACTCGAAAAAACAATTCAAAAATGGAAAATGAAGTGTTTTATAATTCTCAGAGTTTTAAAAGAAAGAACAAACTTGTTTATAAACAAGTTTATAAACAAGTTTATAAACAAGTTTATAAATATCTCAAAAGAAACAAAAAAATGGGTCATCAAAAACATTTTATTTATAAAACTATTTATAAAACAAATAATAATAATAAAAAAACAAATAATAAAAAAACTTTTACAAAGAAACCCAATTCGATTATTTGAATTGAAAGAAATATACGAGTTCAATGAAGCTAAAAACGAAAAAAATTCGATAATAAGTAATGGAATGAGCCAAGGCTCGTCCATTATAATTCGATCTCCGGATTGGACAAATTTTTCATTGAGAGAAAAAAAGCTGAACGATCTAACTGATAGAACAAATACCATACTAAAAAAAATTGAAAAAATTAGAATTAGAAAAGACACGAAAAAAGAGTCTATAAATCCAGAAATAAATATTAGTCCTAACAAAATAAGTTATGATGATAAAATATTAGAATCTCAGAAAAATATTTTAAAGCTATTAAAAAAACGAAATGTACGATTAATTCGTAAATCGCATCATTTTCTAAAATTTTTCGTTGAAAACATATACATAGATATCTTTCAACGTATGAGTAATATCCCAAATGTGCAACTTTTTATTGATTCAATAAAGAAAAATTTTACTAAATCCATTTCCAATAATGAAGCAAATCAAGAAAGAATTGATAAAACAAATGAAAGTCTAATTCACTTTATTTCAACTATCAAAAAGTCACTTTCCAATATTCGTAATAAGAATGGAAAGATCTTTTGGGACTTATCATACTTGTCGCAAGCATATTTATTTTACAAAATATCACAAACACAAATTATTAACTTATCTAAGTTAAGACCTGTCTTTCAATATCACGGAACAGCTCTTTTTCTTAAGAATGAAATACAGGATTATTTTGTTGAAGTTGTTGGAGCACACGAAATATTACATTCCGACTTAAAACAAAAGAATCTTCAAAATTCTGGAATGAATCAATGGAAAAACTGGTTAAGGGGTCATTATCACTACGATTTATATCCGATTAGATGGGCAAAATTACTACCACAAAAATGGCGAAATAGAGTCAATCAAGATCGTAAAAATAAAGATTTTAACCAAGGTTATTCATATGAAAAAAACCGATTAATTGATTACAAAAAACAAAATGATTTTGAAACACACTACTCATTACCGAATAAAAACGATAACGATAATGATAATATTAAAATAAAAAAAAAATATATATATGATCTTTTATCATATAAATCTATTAATTATGAAGATAATAAAGATTCATATATTTATGAATTACCAGTACAAGTAAAAAATAATAAAGAAAGTTCTTATAAGTACAACACAGATAAATGGAAATTTTTTGATATACTAACGGGTATCCCTATCAATAATTATCTAGTAGAAGATGATATTATAGATCTGGAAAAAAATCTGGATAGAAAATATTTCAATTGGAGAATGCTGCATTTGTGTCTTAAAAATACGGCCGATATTAGAGCCTGGATCAATATTGAGGCTCACACGAACAGTAATAAAAATACTAAAACTGGGGTTAATAATTTTCAACTAATTGAAAAATTTGATAAGAAAGATTTTTTTTATCTCACAATTAATCAACATCAAGAAATCAACCCACCCAACAATCAAAAAAAAATCTTTTTTGATTGGATGAGAATGAATGAAGAAATACTAAGTCCTTCCATATCGAATCGGGAACTTTGGGTCTTTCCAGAATTTTTAATACTTTATAATGCATATAAGATTAATCCGTGGATCATACCAATAAAATCACTTCTTTTAAATTTGAATGGAAATGCAATTTTTAGTAAAAATAAAAAACGAATTGGAAAGAAAAAAGGATCTCTTTTTATATCAGCGAAGGAAAAAACTCTTGAATTAGAAAATGGAAATAAAGGAGAAAAGGAATCTGTGGACGAAGAGGATCTTGAATCAGTTCTTTCAAACCATAAAAAATCTGTTCAAGAAGATTCCGCGGGAGCAGATGTTAAAAAACCTATAAATAAAAAGCAAGACAAGAAAAACCCGGAAGCGGAGCTTTATTTCTTCCTAAAAAGATATTTTCGTTTTCAATTGAAATGGGGTAATTTTTTAAATAAAAGAATAATCAATAACATAAAAGTATATTGTCTCCTGCTTAGACTGATAAATCTCAGAGATATTGCTATATCCTCTATTCAAAGTGGAGAAATGGATCTGGATAGTCTGCTAGTTCAGAAGGCTGTAACTCTTACAGAACTACTCAAAAACGGAATATTTCTTATTGAACCGGTTCGTCTGTCTGTAAAAAATAATGGACAATTTATTATGTCTCAAACCATAGGTATTTCATTAGTTCATAAGAATAAGTACCAAATTAATCAAAGATATCAAGAAAAAGGCTATCCTGATAAGAAGAGTTTTGCTGAATCCATTGCAATACATCAAAAAATGAATGAAAATAGAACCAGCACTCATTATGATTTGCTTGTTCCGGAAAATATCTTATCCCCTAGAGGTCGTAGAGAGTTCAGAATTCTAATTTGTTTCAATTCTGGGAATAGAAATGATATCCCCAGAAATACAGCATTTTACAATGCAAATAAGGTGACAACTCATGATCCAGTTTTAGATAAAAGAAGCAAATATCTTGATAGATATAAAAATAAACTAAATAAATTAAAGTTCTTTCTTTGGCCCAATTATCGATTAGAAGATTTAGCTTGTATGAATCGTTATTGGTTTGATACCAATAATAGCAGTCGTTTTAGTATGCTAAGGATCCATATGTATCCACAATTGAAAATTCGTTAATGCTAAATTTTTCCTATATTGCCCGTACCTTATATGGTATATGAAGACAAAGAAATACACATATGGCACTGTCTTAAATTATGCTAGATCATATTAATTTAATTCAATGACGTATCTATTAGATTTAGAAATGAATCAATAAAATATTCTTATTTTTTGAAGTCTAAATATTTTTTGTGCGTGCAGAAATATACCAGCCTTTTGTATACCTATCTGAATCCAATTTTAAAAATTGGATTGCTAAATTTTATTAAAAAAAAAGAATAGAAATTCTTAATCAAATTAAGATTATTGTCTATATCAAATTAAAATGAGTAACATTATTATTACTGATCAATAATAATTTATAAAAAAAAGGAGGGTAAGGAGATTTCATTTTATGGTAAAAAATTCATTCAACTCAGTTATTTCGCAAGAAGAAAAAAAAGAAAATGGAGGATCTGTTGAATTTCAAGTAGTCAGTTTCACCAATAAGATACGAAGACTTACTTCACATTTGGAATTGCACAAAAAAGACTATTTATCTCAAAGAGGTCTACGTAAAATTCTCGGAAAACGCCAACGATTACTTTCTTATTTATCAAAGATAAATAAAATGCGTTATAAAGAATTAATTAATCAATTGGATATTCGGGAGTCAAAAACTCAGTAATTTGAAAAGTCATTTTGAATTATTTGATTTATTAGATCTTGAATTTTTATGAACTTATTTTCATTTTCAGCAATTCATGGAAAGATGAATCGAGGAAAAACTTATGAATGGACCAGCTACAAGAAAAGACCTCATGATAGTAAATATGGGCCCTCACCACCCATCAATGCACGGTGTTCTTCGACTCATCCTTACTTTGGATGGTGAAGATGTTATTGACTGTGAACCAATATTGGGTTATTTACACAGAGGGATGGAAAAAATTGCAGAAAACCGAACAATTATACAATATCTACCTTATGTAACACGTTGGGATTATTTAGCTACTATGTTCACAGAAGCAATAACGGTAAATGGTCCCGAACAGTTGGGAAATATTCAAGTACCTAAAAGAGCCAGCTATATCAGAGTAATTATGTTGGAGTTGAGTCGTATAGCTTCTCATCTGTTATGGCTTGGCCCTTTTATGGCGGATATTGGCGCACAGACTCCCTTCTTCTATATTTTCAGAGAAAGAGAATTAGTATATGATCTATTCGAAGCAGCCACCGGTATGAGAATGATGCATAATTTTTTTCGTATCGGGGGGGTCGCGGCTGATCTACCTCATGGATGGATAGATAAATGTTTGGATTTCTGCGATTATTTTTTGACAGGGGTTGCTGAATATCAAAAACTTATTACACAAAATCCTATTTTTTTAGAACGAGTTGAGGGAGTAGGCATTATTTGTGGAGAAGAGGTAATAAATTGGGGGTTATCAGGACCAATGCTGCGAGCTTCCGGAATACCATGGGATCTTCGTAAAGTTGATCATTATGAGTGTTATGACGAATTTGATTGGGAAGTTCAGTGGCAAAAAGAAGGAGATTCATTAGCTCGTTATTTAGTCAGACTTGGTGAGATGACGGAATCCGTAAAAATTCTTCAACAAGCTTTGGAAGGAATTCCAGGGGGACCTTATGAAAATTTAGAAATACGATCGTTTGATCGAGGAAGGTCTCCGGAATGGAATGACTTTGACTATCGATTCATTAGTAAAAAACCTTCGCCAACTTTTGAATTGGCGAAACAAGAACTTTATGTGAGAGTCGAAGCCCCGAAAGGGGAATTGGGCATTTTTTTGATAGGGGATCAGGGTGGTTTTCCTTGGAGATGGAAAATTCGCCCGCCGGGTTTTATCAATTTGCAAATTCTTCCTCAGTTAGTTAAAAGAATGAAATTGGCTGATATTATGACAATACTAGGTAGCATAGATATCATTATGGGAGAAGTTGATCGTTAAAATGATAATTGATACATCACAAGTACAAGATATCACTTCTTTTTCGAGATTGGAATTCTTAAAAGAAGTCTATGGAATTCTCTGGGTGCTTGTCCCTATTTTGACTACTGTATTGGGAATCACAATAGGCGTACTAGTAATTGTATGGTTAGAAAGAGAAATATCCGCAGGGATACAACAACGGATTGGACCTGAATATGCCGGTCCTTTGGGAGTTCTTCAAGCTTTAGCAGATGGTACAAAACTTCTTTTAAAAGAAAATCTGCTTCCATCTAGAGGTGATACTCGTTTATTCAGTATCGGACCATCCATAGCAGTCATATCAATTTTACTAAGCTATTCAGTAATTCCTTTTGGTTATCGCCTTGTTTTAGCCGATCTCCATATCGGTGTTTTTTTATGGATTGCCATTTCAAGTGTTGCTCCCATCGGACTTCTTATGTCAGGATATGGATCCAATAATAAATATTCCTTTTTAGGTGGTCTACGAGCTGCTGCTCAATCAATTAGTTATGAAATACCATTAACTCTGTGTGTATTATCAATATCTCTACGTGTGATTCGTTAAGACATAAACTTCTCCCACTTTTTTTCGAGAAAAGGGGTGAAATTAATTCAATAGATATCTTCATTTTTATATTAATTATTCGGATTAATGGACTAAATCAGATAGTTATATGAGTGAAAGAAAACAGCTTATATAAATCAAAATTAGCAGTCAAAATATTGAGTCTCATTTTCTATGTATAAGAGTTAAGCAGAAATAAACATAGGCGCAAGAGAGCCTTTATCCCAAGATTGGTTCACTAGTTATCCTGTCTTGAAGCGGACTCAAAAGATCAACCGGATTGAGTTTTCACTATTATTTGTATGTACTACCATATATGTATTACCATAACACGGCTGATTGAGCAAAAATGAGTGGATGGTTAGAAACACCAAGATATACAAAGGATTAGTAATGGAGATTTTCAAAATTATCCAAAAGAGAGAGAGAGAAGCACATTTTTGCAAAATGCATAATATAAAAAGAATACGAATTGGGGCTTTAAGTTTGTAGAAATGATCAGGCAGTACTCCCCACGATTCCGATCCAGAGTATGTGCCTATCCACCCATTAAATAAATGACTACCGGAAACGAAATAATCCCTTATCTAGTAAGTCCCCTTTTTGTCAGAAAGAAGAATAGGAACGAAAAAACTGGAAAGAATCCAATTATAACAAAAAAAGAGATCTTTTTTATTGTTTCTTATCCCCATCTATTCCTATATTCATTTCTTTCCTATCTCCCTATTCATAGAGATAGAATTCGTGTCCGAATTCATGAACTAATGGAATAGCCAATTTTTTTTTCGTAATTGAAAACGATGGGTTATTGATATTTATATTGATATTTATCATAAATAGTATTTTACTGAAGAATTAAGTTATTACTCAACAAAGAATTTTTTTTTATTAAAGGATGAGATCAATTCAGAAGTACCCTTTTTCTTTATTATTAGAACAGACAGAATTCGATTGGGTTAATTTGGGGACACACGATAGATTTTTATCCTATACTACTCTACAAAAAAGACATATCAAGATAAATAATCCCAACACGCTCCTTAGATTTATTTATGGACCCTCAAGGAGCCGTATGAGGTGAAAATCTCATGTACGGTTCTGTAATAGCGATGAGAACAGTGATGTTATTACCGACTATGATTATCTAACAGTTCGAGTACAGTTGATATAGTTGAGTCTCAATCAAAATATGGTTTTTGGGGGTGGAATTTGTGGCGTCAACCTATAGGGTTTGTTATTTTTCTAATTTCTTCCTTAGCAGAATGCGAGAGATTACCTTTTGATTTACCAGAAGCAGAAGAAGAATTAGTAGCGGGTTATCAAACCGAGTATTCGGGTATCAAATTTGGTTTATTTTATGTTGCTTCCTATCTAAACCTATTAGTTTCTTCGTTATTTGTAACTGTTCTTTACTTGGGGGGTTGGGATATCTCTATTCCATACATATTCAGTTATGACCTTTTTGAAATAAATAAAGCGTATGAAGTCTTTGGAATGACAATTAGTATCTTTATTACCTTAGCTAAAACTTATTTGTTCTTGTTCATTTCTATAGCAACAAGATGGACTTTACCCCGACTAAGAATAGACCAACTATTAAATCTCGGATGGAAATTTCTTTTACCTATATCTCTCGGTAATCTGTTATTAACAACTTCTTTTCAACTCTTTTCACTGTAAAGGAATACCATATTCTATATTAACGACTTGCTCAAACAAGAGAAAGAAACAAACATAAAATTTTTTAGAGATATTACAATATGTTCCCTATGGTAACTGGGTTCATGAATTATGGTCAACAAACAGTACGAGCTGCAAGGTACATTGGTCAAGGTTTCATGATTACTTTATCCCATGCAAATCGTTTGCCTGTAACTATTCAATATCCTTACGAAAAATTAATCACATCGGAGCGTTTCCGCGGTCGAATCCATTTTGAATTTGATAAATGTATTGCTTGTGAAGTATGTGTTCGTGTATGTCCTATAGATCTCCCCGTTGTTGATTGGAAATTGGAAACGGATATTCGAAAGAAACGATTGCTTAATTACAGTATTGATTTCGGGATCTGTATATTTTGTGGTAACTGCGTTGAATATTGTCCAACAAATTGTTTATCAATGACTGAAGAATATGAACTTTCTACTTATGATCGGCACGAATTGAATTATAATCAAATTTCTTTGGGTCGTTTACCAATGTCAGTAGTTGATGATTATACAATTAGAACAATTTTGAATTCGCCTCAAATTTCATTTAAGTCTAAAATAAGTAAATCCCTTGATTAAAGAGGAATTGTAAATTACTAAGGTTCTGTTTTGATCTAAAGAAATGAGGTTTCTTTCGTTTTGTTTGTTTGGTCAGTACCTACAAATCCAAACTATTGATTCATGAGAATTGCAGCTTAATTTAGATTGAAACTATATATTTCGAAATATATAGTTTCAATCTACTCTTTCAGATCAAGACTAAGATTAATACAATAACTGTACCTACATTAATTCACACCCCTTAAGATTTAATTAGGAATTGATTATCCATTTTTTTTCCTGGTCAGATCAATAAGGTCATGAAAAACATTTAGATTTATTTATCTCTTTTTTTACTACATATAATGGATTTGCCTGGACCGATACATGATTTTCTTGTAGTCTTGTTGGGATCAGGTCTTATATTAGGAAGTATGGGAGTAGTATTATTTAACAACTCCATTTATTCTGCTTTTTCGTTGGGACTGGTTCTTGTTTCTATATCCTTATTCTATATTCTAGCAAACGCCCAGTTTGTAGCTGCTGCGCAACTACTTATTTACGTGGGAGCTATAAATGTTTTAATCATATTTGCTGTGATGTTCATGAAGGGTTCAGAATATTCCAAAGATTTTAATCTTTGGACTGTTGGGAGTGGAATTACTTTTCTGATTTGTACAAGTATTTTTATTTCACTAATGACTACTATTGTAGATACGTCATGGTATGGGATTATTTGGACTACAAGATCAAACCAGATTCTAGAGCAAGATTTAATAAGTAATAGTCAACAAATTGGAATTCATTTATCAACATATTTTTTTCTTCCATTTGAACTCATTTCGATCATTCTTTTAGCTGCTTTGATCGGTGCAATTGCCGTGGCTCGCCAGTAATAAATCTTTAGTTAGAAATAGCATAAATGAAACTTTGTTCTATGTTATCACACACATTCCCCTTCAATTCTATTTGAAGTTTCTGTTTAAAAAAAAAATTCTTTTATTCGATCGATTACCAATATATTCCCTTGTTCTGTACTTTTTTTTTTGTCAATTGAATTGAATCTATTACATTTTTGTTCATATTGAAATGAATCGGAATTGATAAGGAGTTGGTCAATCATGCTGGAACATGTACTTATTATAAGTGCCTATTTATTTTCTATCGGTATTTATGGATTGATCACGAGCCGAAATATGGTTAGGGCCCTTATGTGTCTTGAGCTTATACTGAATGCAGTTAATATGAATTTCGTAACATTTTCTGATTTTTTTGATAGTCGCCAATTAAACGGGAATATTTTCTCAATTTTTGTTATAGCTATTGCAGCCGCTGAAGCAGCTATTGGCCCAGCTATTGTTTCGTCAATTTATCGTAACAGAAAATCAACTCGTATCAATCAATCGAATTTGTTGAATAAGTAGTATTTTTTTATCAGATAAATGATGATATTCATCAAGTCAAATTATCTGTATGATACGTAATCCATGATCAGGTTTGCGAAAACGTAAAAAATCAAAGTATCTTGGCCCTATCGCATGAGTTAATCTGAAAGTAGATTGATTATCAAAATTCTGAGAAATTATTGACTCATCTGGTATCTAAATATATAATTCATTTACAAATTTACTCGATCGAAAATTTATAGTCTTAAAAAAAAATTTCTAGATCCAATGTCACATTCAGTAAAGATTTATGATACATGTATAGGGTGTACTCAATGTGTCCGAGCTTGCCCCACAGATGTATTAGAAATGATACCTTGGGGCGGATGTAAAGCTAAGCAAATAGCTTCGGCTCCAAGAACAGAAGACTGTGTTGGTTGTAAGAGATGTGAATCTGCCTGTCCGACGGATTTCTTGAGTGTTCGCGTTTATTTATGGCATGAAACAACTCGAAGCATGGGTCTAGCTTATTGATACGTTCTCTAAAAGCCCCCTTCAATACATTTGATTTCTTTTTTACCGACAAAAACTCGTGCTCGAAAATAAAAAAAATAAAAATAAATAAACATATATATTTTTTTGATTTCATTTTCATTTTCGAACATGGGTTTTTTAGTCCAAGTGTATCTTGTTTTTACTACGAATTATTTTCCTTGGTTAACAATAGTTGTAGTTTTTCCAATATTTGCGGGTTTATTACTTTTCTTTTTCCCTCATAAAGGAAATAAAGTAATGAGATGGTATACTATATGTATCTGTGTACTCGAGCTCCTTCTAACAACCTATGCATTTTGTTATCATTTCGAATTAGACGATCCATTAATCCAACTGACGGAGGATTATAAATGGATCCCTTTTTTGGATTTTTACTGGAGATTGGGAATCGATGGACTTTCTATAGGACCCATTTTACTGACGGGGTTTATCACCACTTTAGCTACTTTAGCGGCTTGGCCAGTTACTCGAGATTCCCGATTATTCCATTTTCTAATGTTAGCAATGTATAGCGGTCAAATAGGATCATTTTCTGCTCGAGACCTCTTACTATTTTTTATCATGTGGGAGTTAGAATTAATTCCCGTTTATCTACTTATATCGATGTGGGGAGGAAAGAAACGGTTGTATTCAGCTACAAAGTTTATTTTGTACACTGCGGGAGGTTCCATTTTTTTGTTAATGGGAGTTCTGGGTATCGGTTTATATGGTTCTAATGAACCAACTTTCAATTTTGAAACATCAGCTAATCAATCGTATCCTATAGCACTAGAAATAATATTCTATATCGGATTTCTTATTGCTTTTGCTGTCAAATCACCGATTATACCCTTACATACATGGTTACCAGATACCCACGGAGAGGCCCATTACAGTACTTGTATGCTTCTAGCCGGAATCTTATTAAAAATGGGAGCATATGGATTGGTTCGGATCAATATGGAATTATTACCCCACGCCCATTCTATCTTTTCACCCTGGTTGATCATAGTAGGCATAATTCAAATAATCTATGCAGCTTCAACATCTTCGGGTCAACGCAATTTAAAAAAAAGAATTGCTTATTCCTCCGTCTCTCATATGGGTTTCATAATTATAGGAATTGGTTCTATAAGCGATACGGGACTCAATGGAGCTATTTTACAAATAATCTCTCATGGATTTATTGGCGCTGCGCTTTTTTTCTTGGCGGGAACAACTTATGATAGAATACGTCTTGTTTATCTCGATGAAATGGGCGGAATGGCTATCCCAATTCCAAAAATATTCACGACTTTCAGTATCTTATCGATGGCTTCCCTTGCATTGCCGGGTATGAGCGGTTTTGTTGCAGAATTACTAGTCTTTTTTGGAATAATTACCAGCCAAAAATATCTTTTAATGACAAAAATACTAATTACTTTGGTAATGGCAATTGGAATGATATTAACTCCCATTTATTTATTATCTATGTTACGCCAGATGTTCTATGGATACAAGCTTTTTAATGCTCAAAATTCTTATTTTTTTGATTCGGGACCACGAGAGTTGTTTGTTGCGATCTCTATCCTTATACCTGTCATAGGTATTGGTATTTATCCAGATTTTGTTTTCTCACTATCAGTTGACAAGGTCGAAGCTATTTTATCTAATTATTTTGCTAGATAGTTTTCATAAAAAAATGAAACAGCAATACTATAATAATTCATAATTGTTTTTAAAATCGTTCGTTGCACAATAAAAAAAGAAGTCTTTTTTCTTAAGTTAAATAAAAAAATGAATTGGACTTCCTCATACATTTGGCTTTTGTGAGAACCATTTGAATCAAGTAATGTAGTGATTCAAAAGGTTCTCGATGTCTTACACACAGTTTTCTTATCTATACTCCCTCATGTTTGTGTTCGTCAGGCCCTTTCTTGAATTCATTCAATTAGATGTTAATGTAAATGAACCATAACTATGTAGCCCTATCCCTAATAGATTGACCCCAAAATAGCATATCCAAATTATAAGAAAACCCATAGAAGCCACAATTGAAGAATTTACACCTTCAAAATTTTGATTTGTTCGTGTATGTAAATAAATTGAGAATATGGTCCAAGTAATAAATGCCCAAGTTTCCTTTGGGTCCCAATTCCAATATGATCCCCATGTCTCATTAGCCCATACTGCCCCCGAAAGAATACCTATGCTTAAAAAGATAAACCCTAGACTAATAATACGATAACTCCAATGATCTAATTGTTGAATCAGTTGAGACTTATAATAATTTTTCGAAGAAAAAAAAGAAGTGTTTCTTAAAACATTGTTCCCTTCGTTCATGTATTGGATCTCATCAAAGGCAAATAACGCATTTAATAAATTATTGTTTTTACCCCAAACTCTTATAGTTTTTTGAAATGTAATCACTATAAGAGCTACCGAAAATAATGATCCACATAAAAGAGATGCATAACCCAATACCATCATACTTACGTGCATCATTAACCAATGAGATTGGAGAGCGGGAACTAATAGTGGGGATTGATGCATTTCAGTTAAAAACCCTGAAGTAGCAAAACCTTGGGTAAAAAGAGTACTTGGCGCGGTTATTGCGCTTACACTTAAATGGTTTTTAGATTTTTTAAAATACGTAAATATATGAATAATGGAGAAACCCCATGAAAGAAATAGCAATGATTCATATAAATCACTTAATGGTAAATGCCTCAAATAAATCCAACGAGTAACTAATAATCCTGTTATACAGAAAAAAGTAGCTATCATGCCCTTTTCTGACGAAGCATAGAGTCCTACGGTTTCATCGACTAATAAGGTTATCAAATGAATTGTAATGACAATTGAAATGACCGAAAAAGATATATGAGTTAATATATGCTCTAAAGTTGAAAATATCATAAAAAAATTATTAAAAAAGGTCCCTCAATTCAATTATTTGAATTAATATCTGGGACTTGAATTAATTATATTATAGAACCATTTTTGATAATTCAAAATGGCATGCCGCCACTCGGACTCGAACCGAGATGCCCTAGCACTGCTTCCTAAGAGCAGCGTGTCTACCGATTTCACCATAGCGGCTTTCTCGAAATAATAATAACCTATTATTATTCAATCGTCGAGATTGAAAAAATAGAATCAAGTTTCAATTCAATGTAATATTTTTTACAAAATATTTATAGGGGATAAAAAACTCTTTATCTGAAAATTGAATTAAAGGTAAAAAAATAGGGGATTGGGGCCTTTCCAATAAAAATCTCTATTATCTGATTTCAGTTATTTATTTAATATTTCTATAGGTAATGTATTTATTCTTTATTTTTTTCAATAATAATTTAGTCAATTTTTTTTATTTACCTTATTTACCAATAGTTTGATTTTATATGATTTTGCGTAGTTTATTCTCTTTCAAAAAGGAACTGTTGTAACTAGATAGTTCTGGTTTCAATATGTAGATAATAGATATAATAAAAAAAAAATCAACAAAAACTTTTTGGTTTATTGGGGCGATGGGGATTCGTATTTTCCCCATCCCGAAAATGATAAAACAAAGATATGAAAAAAAAAGGTCAACCCGTGTATTTATTCTTTGAACAAGAAAAAAAAGTCTCATTTTCAATTTTATAATTGAGTAAACATGAGTAAACAGAAGATTTCTTATTTTTTTTTTACATACCCTAACCCTAAAAAAAGGAAAAGGAATTTTATATTCATCCGCTCAAAACATTAGATTATTCCAATGTTTCATTATTTATTTGATTTGTCCCCAAAAAAACTTTTTGAATTCCCCGTTGAAAGAGATTTTGCTAGCGAAAAAGCTTTCAACGCTGCCCGACGCCCTTTGCTTTTCCAAATATTTTTCCGAATCCGTTTTTTTGATATAGAAATGCGCTTTTTTGGAACTGCCATTAACAAATTATAATTGATTATTCATTGCTATAGTTGGATGTGAAAGACATCTAGTGTTCAAAACGAATTGTTCTTTACTATTTATTATTCATTTATTTTTGAAATTATAGTATACTCCTAATATAACTATCGAAAATTAAAAATTATTAGATTAGATTAGAAACAAATATTAGATTAGAAACAAAGAAAAAAATATATATATAATGTTATTTTATTTTGTCAAAAAAAAAATGAATTGTTTAATGATTCGTAATAAACAAATTTAATACAAAGAAGTCTTATTTTACTGGATCAACTTGTAGGCTGTCTTTTATGATTGATACCAAAAAAAATAGCGTTTTCGTGTAATTATTCCTTCTTGCTCTATAGCGGGAAATTTTTGTAATGCATACTAAATAATAATAATAAAGAATATTTTCAGTTTCTATATTGTCAAAAAATTTTACTTAAAATAAATAGGTGTGTTCATTAATAGTTTCAGTGGGTCATCTTATTTGAACAATTCTAACTTCGTGACTTGAAATATTTGAAGTATTTGGCAAAAAATGAAGAATAATTAATAAAATAATAGAAAAAGAAAATTCTATTTAAGTTTTGGATATTTAAATTTTTTATTAACTGATCCTTTTGAAAAGAGATAAGAGCTGGTGAATCAGAAAAATTAATTAGGAATTAAATATACTTTTTTTATGGAATATACGTATCAATATTCATGGATCATACCTTTCATCTCACTTCCAATTCCTATCTTAATAGGAGTGGGACTTCTACTTTTTCCGACCGCAACCAAAAACCTTCGACGTATGTGGTCTTTTCCGAGTGTTTTATTGTTAAGTATAATTATGATTTTTTCAGTTTATCTGTCTATTGATCAAATAAATAGTAGTTATATCTATCAATATGTATGGTCTTGGACTATCAATAATGATTTTTCTTTAGAGTTGGGCTACTTGATCGATCCACTTACTTGTATTATGGCAATATTAATCACGACTGTTGGAATTATGGTTCTTATTTATAGTGACAATTATATGTCTCATGATCAAGGATATTTGAGATTTTTTGCGTATATGAGTTTGTTCAATACGTCAATGTTGGGATTAGTTACTAGTTCGAATTTGATCCAAATTTATATTTTTTG